CGATAATGTTTTATTTTAGGAGGACACTATTAGCTCGAAAATAAATATAAAAAAATAAATAGAAAATATAAATAAAATAGAAATACTAGTAAAAGGAATTCGTTTTGAACAATAAATGTCTTTCACATCCAGCTATAACAATGAGTAATTTTTCAATTTCTAAATGGCAGTTCCAAAAAAACGCACTTCGAGATCAAAAAAGCGTATTCGTAAAAATATTTGGAAAGGGAAGGGGTATTGGGTAGCATTAAAGGCTTTGTCGTTAGCGAAATCTCTTTCTACCGGGAATTCAAAAAGTTTTTTTGTACGCCAAACCAAAATAAATAAGTAATAAAACGTTAGAATAATTTGAATCAACTTGAAAAAATAATTCAATTATTATCTAATTGAATAATTTAACGATTTCCCTTTCATATTTGCTATTGATTAGCTCACCAATCCATATATAATGGATCTCTATTCGCTTTTTTGATTGATATATTGATATAAAAAATAATAAAATTAGGAAATCCTCTATTTACTATATCACTGAATAATAACTTTTTTGTTAACCAAAGAATAAAGATCATTTCTATTCCAAGGTGGGGAGGTTAATTTTCCCCATCGGCCTTTAAATTAAAAAAATTCTCTATTTGCATATCTATAGAAGAACGTATATAAAAATCTTTAGTGAAAGTTAAGAACTCATTGAAATTAATTGATTCTATTTTGAAACCTTTTTGTTTTGTCTAACTTTCTCACTTTTTATTTTCTCTGAATTATTATATAGACCCTCATGTATATCTTGCCCTTAACCCAATAGAGAAAATTGCTTAATGAAATTTTGTATGACTAATTGTAAATTTTGAGCGATGCAAAATGGGTTCTTTTCTTTCTATTTTGTCGTCAAAATCCCTTTTTTGTTTTATTTTAGATTTCTGAAAAAAAAAAAGAAGAAATTGCTGATTAAACAATTAAACAATGAAAACAAAAAATTTTTTAAATCTATTCCTTAATTGAGGATAGAACGGTTTAGTTACAAGAGTTCAATTCGAGGAAAGCATAAAATATAGGAAAGTCCCAGGTTAAATAAAAAAAACTAAGACTCTAAACTCACATCTAAAATAATGAACCTTCAACCTCAAATTCCTATTTGAACAACTTTTTATTGTTATTGATCCATTTGAATCATTACTAAACGAAAATAGCTTACGCAATCTCGACGATTGCTTATTCATAGGCTATTATGAGTTCAAGACAGGCCGCTATGGTGAAATTGGTAGACACGCTGCTCTTAGGAAGCAGTGCTAATGCATCTCGGTTCGAGTCCGAGTGGCGGCATACCGTCTTCTAAAAAGGATAAATAGATCTTATAATGAATTAAATTCCCGATTTCCACTTTAGAATTATGTAATTAAGGGACTCTTCTTTTTTAAGATTTTTTATGATATTTTCAACCTTAGAGCATATATTAACTCACATTTCCTTTTCGATCGTTTCAATTGTAATTACAATTCATTTGATAACCTTTTTAGTCGATGAAATCGTAAAACTATATGATTCGTCAGAAAAGGGCATAATAGTTACTTTTTTCTGTATAACAGGATTATTAATTACTCGTTGGATTTCTTCGGGGCATTTCCCACTAAGCGATTTATATGAATCATTAATTTTCCTTTCATGGAATTTCTCCCTTATTCATATAATTCCGTATTTCAAAAAAAATGTTTTAATTTTAAGTAAAATAACTGGACCAAGTGCTATTTTGACCCAAGGCTTTGCTACTTCAGGTATTTTAACTGAAATACACCAATCTGGAATATTAGTACCTGCTCTTCAATCTGAGTGGTTAATAATGCACGTAAGTATGATGATATTGAGCTATGCAGCCCTTTTATGTGGATCGTTATTATCAGTAGCACTTCTAGTGATTACATTTCGAAAAAACAGAAAGCTTTTTTATAAGAGCCATGGTTTTTTAAACGAGTCATTTTTCTTGAGTGAAAATGTTTTAGAAAATACTTCGTTTTTTTCTGCTAAAAATTATTACAGGTCCCAATTGATTCAACAATTGGATTATTGGAGTTATCGGGTTATTAGTTTAGGATTTACTTTTTTAACTATAGGAATCCTTTCGGGAGCGGTATGGGCTAATGAAGCGTGGGGGTCATATTGGAATTGGGACCCAAAAGAAACTTGGGCATTTATTACTTGGATCGTATTTGCAATTTATTTACATACTCGAACAAATCGAAATTTTCGAGGTGCAAATTCTTCAATTGTAGCGTCTATAGGCTTTCTTATAATTTGGATATGCTATTTTGGAGTCAATCTATTAGGAATAGGGTTACATAGTTATGGTTCTTTTCCATCAACATTTAATTGAATTCAAGCCAAGTTATTACAAACACAAGAGCGGGCGGCACATTGTATGAACCAGCATGCGGACCGTGTGAATCATCAATACAATATTTGATTCACACGGTTTTCTACCATATGTAGTGCAATTTCATTGTTTTTA